ACATATATCTGCAAGGCCCGATCAATAGTTCAAGTCACACACTCCCATAATCCATTTTATCTTCGGAAAATTCACTTCAACTATGAGTGTCAAAAAAATAATACATTTTTGTAGAGTTGAAGAGAAATATCCCAATACATGTCTTATTTTTTTTTCAATAATCCATATTTGTAGCAATGAAATACTAGTGTTCCTACCCCAAGTGATAGATGATTGATTACAAGATGGTATATATTCTTTATAAAGGACCAGAAATACCTTGCTTACGTATCATTGGGAAGTGCATTAACATAAATACGGCGGTAAGAAGAGGTAATACAAAAGTGTGTAAACTATAAAAACGAGTCAAAGTGGATTGTCCTACACTAGCACTTCCGCGTAATAACTCTACCAGAGGCGAGCCTATTACAGGAATAGCGTCTGGTACGCCTGTTACAATTTTTACTGCCCAATAACCAATTTGGTCCCGAGGTAAGGAATAACCAGTTACACCAAAAGATGCGGTCAATACACCCAAAACCACACCTGTAACCCAAGTCAATTCACGAGGTTTTTTAAAGCCGCCGGTGAGATACACGCGAAATACGTGCAGGATCATCATTAGGACCATCATACTTGCCGACCATCGATGAACTGATCGGATTAACCAACCAAAATTAGCTTCAGTCATTATATATTGAACAGAAGCAAAGGCCTCCGTAACGGTCGGACGATAATAAAAAGTCATAGCAAACCCGGTAGCTACTTGTACTAAAAAACAAGTAAGCGTAATTCCCCCTAGACAATAAAATATGTTGACGTGAGGAGGAACATATTTACTAGTTATATCATCGGCAATTGCCTGAATCTCAAGACGTTCTTCGAACCAATCATAGATTTTATTGAGATAGGTAAATCAAGGGGACCCCCCCGGAGAACCGTATATGAAAATTTCATCTCGTACGGCTCAAACAGAAACACCCAAATACTAGTTCTAACGGATGTGTGTAATATAAAGTTTGAAGTTTATTAATTCTATGATTTATGATTCAATTTTTTTTTTGAAGATACTAAAGAATAAAAATCCGAAAGCTCTTCTTTGTGGTTATAATGCCAAAAAATCAAGTCGGCTCATTCGTCTATATATTGATCGTTATAGGCCTCTTGAATCTTCTATTTACCTATTTTCTTTGGTGTTATTTATGTGTAATGCGGCTTTACTGCTGTTTTCTTTATTATTGATAGGAATTCTCTTGTTAAGACCCTATAGAATTGATTAAAACCTCAGATTCATACTAAAACCACGATGATTCAATAAAACCCTTTCAAACTAAGTCTAAGTCCCAAAATTCCCTGAGTAAGAACCATTGGATCATCACTTATTCAATGAATAGATATAATGACTAAAAATCCAAACCAAAGAAACCTTTGTTTTGTCCTTTGATCAAAATAAGCATAAACGAAAGTTTGAAAGAATAAAAATATTTCTATTTATAACTTCTAACTCTTTGAAAAAATTTTTTGAAGTCCGGACACGAGGTCTGACTATTAAGTATGAATCATAGTTCTAATAGTAATCTATTTCATATATTCCGTGCTCCAGATACTAGAATGAATATCCGACGAAGTAAAACCATCTCTATCAAGATGACAGACCCATTCTCTGTACTATCCATAGGATCATTTATACCAAGTCACACACTCATATTCCGGAAATACAGAAACAAAGAAATTCCACGGTCAAACTACCAAAATAGAATGGGATAAAAATCAGAAACCTAAACGCTTCACTTTGTATTGAAAAAGCCAGTTAATGGTTCTTGGGAATCTAATTCATTGAAATTCCATCCAGTAAAATGGAAGAATTATAAATCTCCAAAATAATAGATAGGAATATCGCGAATAGAGCCATTGCGAGACCCATCAAAGGAGTAGTTCCCCACCCAGGAGCTACTTTACCATATTCTGAATTCAATGGTTTCAATAAACTCCCCGCATTAGTTCGTTTTGGGCGGCCAGATCTAGAACTACCTTCAACGGTTTGTGTAGCCATAATATTTTATATTCAGTAAGATCTGTTGACTTTGTATACCATTCCGTTGTAAATAAATGATCTTATCATAGATCCATTGAGGTCTTAAAACTTTATAATGTCTTAAAACTATATAATCATGGAAACAGCAACCCTAGTTGCCATCTTTTTATCTGGTTTACTTGTAAGTTTTACTGGGTACGCCTTATATACTGCTTTTGGGCAACCCTCTCAACAACTAAGAGATCCATTCGAGGAACACGGGGACTAGTTGAAGTACGGATCCTCCCAATATTGGGAGGATCCGTACTTCAATTGAGATAATGACAAATCATTTCACCTTTTTAGTTGGAACTTTAGGCGGGTCTCGAAAAAAGATAGCGAAAAAAATTATTCCTAGAGTTGAGACTAAAAGGAATGTATAAACCAATGCTTCCATAGATTCGATCGTGGTTTACAATTATAGCTTCCATACCTGTTTATTTGGGATCGTCTCCCGGATAAATAAAGAACAAGAGTCAAAGAAAAGGCAGTGATTCAAATCAAGATTTATCTGGTACCCCATCTAAAAATCACAAAAAGAAAATAAAAATGAAAAGTAACAAGTAACAAAGCATATTGTATCAGACTACTTGTCTTCTTGTAGTTGGATCTCCAAGTTTTTGGAATGCTCCAAATTCCACTTGAGCATCTAAATCTGGATCAATACCAGCAAAAACATCTCGAAACAAGGTTCTAGCACCATGCCAAATGTGTCCGAAGAAGAAGAGCAAAGCAAACGAAGCATGTCCAAAAGTAAACCAACCCCGTGGACTGCTACGAAAAACACCATCGGATTTCAAAGTAGCACGATCTAATTCAAAAATCTCACCCAATTGAGCACGTCTAGCATATTTTTTCACAGTAGCGGGATCGCTATAACTGACTCCGTTGAGTTCGCCGCCATAGAACTCGACAGTTACACCTACTTGTTCGACACTATATTTAGATTCCGCCCTTCTAAAAGGAACATCGGCTCTAACAATTCCGTCTCCGTCTACCAAAACAACCGGAAATGTTTCAAAAAAAGTAGGCATACGACGTACAAAAAGTTCGCGCCCCTCTTTATCTCTAAAGATAGGATGTCCTAACCACCCAACAGCTATTCCATCCCCGTTGTCCATTGAGCCCGCTCTGAATAACCCCCCCTTTGCCGGATTATTGCCGATGTAATCATAAAAAGCTAGTTTTTCGGGAATTTTAGACCAAGCTTCAGATAAACTTTGATTTTCAGCCAACCCAGCACCAATTCTTCGATATATTTCTTGTTGGAAGTATCCTTGATCCCATTGATAACGAGTGGGACCAAATAATTCAATCGGGGTAGTTGCTGAACCATACCACATAGTTCCAGCAACTACAAAAGCGGCAAAAAAGACAGCAGCAATACTACTGGAAAGGACGGTTTCAATATTTCCCATACGTAATCCTTTGTATAGGCGTTGAGGTGGACGTACACTAAGATGGAATAGACCCGCCAATATGCCCAAGGTCCCTGCTGCAATATGATGAGAGGCTATTCCTCCCGGAACAAAAGGATCAAAACCCTCCACACCCCACGCTGGATTTACGGATTGTACCCTTCCAGTTAGTCCATAAGGATCGGACACCCATATTCCAGGACCATACAATCCTGTTACATGAAATGCACCAAAACCAAAGCAAGCCACCCCTGATAGAAATAAATGAATTCCAAAGATCTTAGGCAAATCCAAAGAGGGTTTTCCTGTACGTTCATCAGTAAATATTTCTAGATCCCAATACACCCAATGCCAGATAGCTGCCAAAAAGCACAAGCCCGAAAACACAATATGTGCCCCGGCCACACCTTCGTAACTCCAAATACCCGGATTCGTTACAGTACCCCCTGTGATACTCCAACCGCCCCATGAATTGGTTATTCCTAAACGAGTCATGAAGGGTATAACGAACATACCCTGTCTCCACATTGGATCAAGAACAGGATCAGAAGGATCAAAAACTGCTAATTCGTATAGAGCCATCGAACCGGCCCAACCAGCAACCAGAGCTGTATGCATTATATGGACAGAAATCAAACGACCGGGATCATTCAATACGACGGTATGAACACGATACCAAGGCAAACCCATGGAAATACCCCTTTATCAATGAAAAATAGACACAATGTAACTTTATTGCATTGGAAAAAACTATGCTGTGGACCCTCTTTTTAGTGGATTATCTTGGGGAAAGAATTAATATTTGTTTGATTTGTTTGATTCTTTTCAATTACTTTTAGTAATAATGAAACTATTTTGTTCGTAGGAACAAAAAGAAGCAGATCTATTCTACACCCGATAAGGACCAATACGCAATGGTAGGGGAGTTGATACCATTTTATATGAGTGAATGCATATATATATTTGTTCATCATTCAAAGGACTTATTTGTAATAATTTTCCTTTATTCATTTTGTCTTCTTTATCTTTTTTTATAAACTTAGTCAATCTATGGATAAAATATGATAAAGGCCAATATTAGTAGGACACTAAATCCATTGTTACGCTTTCACATCAAAGTGAGATATAGTACTTAATTTTTCTTTTATTTAATGCCTATTGGTGTTCCAAGAGTACCTTTTCGAAGTCCTGGAGAGGAAGATGCATTGTGGATTGACATATAGTGCGACTTGTCAGATATATTGGGTCATATGGTATTTCCCCATTCTCTTCCCCGATCGAGATATCCTCCCCTTCGCCCAAGAAAGATTGATTGAATTATCAAAAATTTGGAGCGTGAAGTTCAATTAGATCCATTTTTTCGGGAGGGTATACAGATTAATATTATCAATTAGAATAATTTATGGTTATCTTGGTTAGGCCAATAAAATGAAGTATCCAGGCTCCGTTTAGAAAAAAACCGGTAAAAAATCTATTTATGATTACTAGTTCTATCATATTCTATTTCTTTATATATTTATAATAGAAGTGATCTCAAACTGTTAATCAATCGAGTAATATGATGAATGCATTGAATATCTGTTGTAAGACATGAAATAAATTGTAAAAAGGAAGTCGTAGCAAAAGGACGTGGTATTGGGGCATTTGTCATATATGTGCAAATCCAAATCGGGCGGATCTTTACTCGGAGTAGAGCATAAACCTAAAAAAATTGAAGAAGCCCATTCAGGAACAAGAAAATTACATCGCGATTGAGATTGTATCTCGATGAAACAATACATCAATGAAAAGTTAGTTAGATAAATTTAGTAATTTTTTTTTATAGATAAACAAAACAGGCCAAAACCCATCTTTTTTGAAAAATGAAAGAAAAGCCCCTTTTTATAAGTTAAAAGCCTGGTATGAAAAAAAAAAATAAATAAATAAAAGAAAGCGCTAGAATCTACATCTACACATTGATTCTTTTTTTTTTTTCGTTATTTTTGTTGAACCGTATGCATCAAAAGGTGCATGTACGGTTTCTAAGGGATACAACTTTATCCCAATCAACCGACTTTATCGAGAACGATTACTTTTTTTAGGCCAAGGGGTTGATAGCGAGATCTCGAATCAACTTATTGGTCTTATGGTATATCTCAGTATAGAGGATGATACCAAAGATCTATATTTGTTTATAAATTCTCCTGGCGGATGGGTAATACCCGGAGTAGCTATTTATGATACTATGCAATTTGTGCGACCAGATATACAGACAATATGCATGGGATTAGCCGCTTCAATGGGATCTTTTATTCTGGTCGGAGGAGAAATTACCAAACGTCTAGCATTCCCTCACGCTTGGCGCCAATGAGTTTTTTATTTGATTTGAGAGAAAAAAGAAGACTATGCCTTCGCGCTATATGAAATATTAATATTAAGTAATAATAGCATGGCACTTCGAATTCGATATGATAAATTTTTTTAACCCTTAAATTATGTATCGAAAGAGTAGTATGAGATAAAAGGTATTTCCGATTTTATCTAATCTATCGGGAGGCCTATTTCAGCGTCACAAACTTTTTTGTTTTCACGCCGGGAGGCTCTTAACAATATTTAGGTTATGAAAGAATATGAAAATAAAAAAAATCTTGTTTTTTTATTTGAAAAAAAAAAAAAAAGAAACTTTGGGATTGCTAAATAACAGACGAAATAAATATATAAAGCAACGGAGCCATCATAGTATTTTTGAACTACTCCAAAAACAAAAAGAAGGGTGGTTATTGGATCATTTACCAACCCGAGTCTGATAGACCCTATATTTAATTTAAATTTAATTTATTTGATATTTAAGTAAGGTAAAAACGAATTCCATTATAGAGCCGTATGCAATGCGTAAAAGATGCCTGTACGGTTGTTCAATTATATATTTTATTATTCTTTATCTCTTCACCTTATCATCATGCGAGATAGAATAAACATTTATTATGTTATATCATCAGGGTAATGATCCATCAACCTGCTAGTTCTTTTTATGAGGCACAGACGGGAGAATTTATCTTGGAAGCGGAAGAACTTTTGAAGCTGCGCGAAACCGTCACAAGGGTTTATGTACAAAGGACAGGCAAACCCTTATGGGTTGTATCCGAAGATATGGAAAGAGATGTTTTTATGTCAGCAACAGAAGCCCAAGCTCATGGAATTGTTGATCTTGTAGCGACTGAATAAAAAAGAAAAAATAACAAAAATTTCAGACGAATTGGTGATTTGAGATTTTATCTTCTTACCGGATTTAATATTCTATTCATTAATCTGATTTAAGATTCTATTCATTAATCTATTAATATAGAAATAAAATAATTCATAATCATCCGGTTAAGATCGATCTAAACCAGCCCATTATGTATATGATTCAATATGCCAACTATTAAACAGCTTATTAGAAACACAAGACAGCCAATCAGAAATGTCACGAAATCCCCCGCTCTTGGGGGATGTCCTCAGCGACGAGGAACATGTACTAGGGTGTATGTGCGACTCGTTCAGATCATGGGCTAGGACAAAAGAAAGAAAACAATTGATCCAGTATCAACGATCAGTACCAGTGAATAGACTAGAATGGAAGAACTCCATTCAATATCTAAAAATCAAAAAGATCTATCCTTCTATTGTGGTATCAAATGTATGGTTTCCGTTGGTGCAAATCCAATCAACTCCGTTTTAAATTTAAGATGAGAAAGAATTCTCCATTGATAGCAAATGATATCCATTAAGCAGGGGAAATACTATTTTAAAAAGCAGAAAAATTATGCCTTACTCTTGCAAGAACGGACTAACAGGGTCAGCTACTCAGCTAATCTTCATAATTAAATACCGTTACTGTATAAGTAGATCTCATTGTGAAAGACCTCGTACTGGATAATTATGGGTAGAGCCAAAGAGTGTGAACTGTACAAGTTAACAATAACATTGATTAAATGAAAGAAGGGCTCCGGTGTATAGAGAGGACCTCACCGTTTAAGAAGTAACCATAGAAACGATGGAACCCACTATATCCATTTATATTTACAACTTTTATGTGGTTTTGATACCTAATATCAATACAATTTTTTCTAGGCATTTCACCTAGAAAAAAAAAAAAAAAAAAATCGTGGTCGGGAAGGTTATAGTAGCAAAAGCCATTGGAATTAAAATTTTATACATTGGAAGAATCCGTTTTGTTATTAATAGACTAGGATACGGGAAGGGAATAACTGAAAGAAAGGAAATCGATTAGTTATTCATCAAAGTTTCATTTATTCAATGACCAGAATTAAACGAGGGTATATAGCTCGAAGACGTAGAACAAAAATTCGTTTATTTGCATCAACCTTTCGAGGGGCTCATTCAAGACTTACTCGTACTATTACTCAACAGAAAATAAGAGCTTTGGTTTCGGCTCATCGGGATAGAGGTAGACAAAAGAGAGATTTTCGTCGGTTGTGGATCACTCGGATAAATGCAGTAATTCGCGAGAATAAAGTATACTTTAGTTATAGTAAATTTATACACAATCTGTACAAGAGACAGTTACTTCTTAATCGTAAAATACTTGCACAAATAGCTATATTAAATAAGAGTTGTCTTTATATGATTTCCAATGAGATCATAAAATAAAGAGATTGGAAGGAATCCGTTGGAATAGTTTAAATGGAGTTCCCTGGAGAATGAACTCTGGGAAGGTAGAGTAGAAATTAGTATGATAAAATATGATAAAGTCATCAAAATGAAGAAAGACGTTAAATATAAAATATTTATTCCTCTTCTCCCATTTTTTTTCTTACGACAGGACATTTCGATTTTACGATTTTTCGAACAAAAAAAAAAACGTCAATCCGCATTTGAGTTTGGATTGGAATTTTATTTTGATTCAATTCAATTGAAGAGTCAACCTATTTTTTTTCTGGTTCTAAGACCAGCAGCTCTAGCGGTTGACTCGCTTCTTTCAAATTGTTTCTCATTATTAAGAAAAGGTAACGGAGATAAAATACGAGCTTGTTTTATAGCAATAGTAATTAATCGTTGTTGTTTTAAGGTCAATCTATTCACCCGTCTAGATAATATTTTTCCTTGTTCGCTAATAAATCGACTAATTAAACTCATGTTTCTATAATCAATTCGATCCCCCGATTGGATCGGAGGCAAACGCCTACGAAAAGATCGCTTAGATTTAAGAAAGATTCGCTTGGATTTATCCATGGTTTGTTTATTCCTTATCCTGAAAATCCCAATCCTATTTCTTAATTCTACATCATCTTTGATCCGATCGAAATAGGATTTGGTTTGTTTCTATTTATTTGTTTATATTTAAATAAATTAAAAAATAAATTAAAATAAATTATATATATTGTTATATATAATATGTAATTTTTCATCTTCCTTGGAAGACTGACACACGAGCGATCGGTTCGATCTATTTCTTTATCTCCCCATGAATCGTATGTTTGTAACAACAGGGACAGAATTTTCTCAATTCCAATCGACTAGGCGTATTGTGTCGATTCTTTTGAGTAATATATCTGGAAATGCCCATTGATTCCTTATTAACACGATTTCGAACACAACTGGTACATTCCAAAATAACCGTTACTCGGACATCTTTACCCTTAGCCATGAACCTCCTTTGGTTTTTGATTCACTCAATTCTTTTCTTTAATTTTCCGACCCGAAGCAAGGAAGAAGAAAGGACACAAAAATAGAAGCAGGTAACTCGAAATCAAATTATGAAAGAAATATTTTGTTGCAATCAATATAGTAATAAATAATAAGTAATATAATGATTTCTAACTATATTTATAATTTTTAATTGCCGTACAGTATTTCATTTTCAGTTAAGTATCTTGTATGATATTGTTGCCCCAACCACCGCATTTCCGTTCTATTATTAATTTAATTTGAGCCTGAGCCTGAGCCCGAGGTCATAGTTTCACTGAGGGTGAAACCGCTTTTTCTTTGTTTTTTTTTTTTTTTTAGAAAGAATAAGTAAAAAAAGAAAAAAAGAAAAAACAAAGAAAAAAAGAAGGGAGGGGTAGGGATTAGTTACAGATATTTGATTGTATCTCTAATCTTCTTCCCCCTTCCCATATCAATAGCTAGAATGAAAAAAAGGGGAATATCAACGCATCCGGAAAAAAACGATTGATCTCTATCAATAAACCTGCTAAAGACCCGAACCATAGAGTACTTACTACCGGTGCCACGGAGAGATATGTTTTTAGATCTCGCATTTTAAAAACTCCTCTTTCTGTATTCGTTATTGTAATTTTATTGTAATTTGTAATACCTAATGGTAATACATATATGACCGGATGTGTATATGTAGTTAATGACTTACCACTTGTACGCGGAGTTCCTAATTCAAATTGAAATGTACAAAATAGATATTTATTAAAAGAAAAAAATACGTCCATTTCCGCCTTAAATTCCTAAAAAATATTAATTTTTTGTGGTAGATTTCATATTAATTTCATACTTTATATAAGTCTTTTACCATATTATATGTTTGTTATATGAT